TATGTATGTCTGCTCACAAAGCGAGAAGAGTAATTGATCAAATTCGTGGGCGGTCCTATGAAGAAACACTTATGATACTAGAACTTATGCCTTATCGAGCATGTTATGCCATTTTAAAATTGGTTTATTCTGCAGCAGCAAATGCTAATCACAATAAGGGTTTGAACGAAACAAGTTTAATCATTAGTAAAGCCGAAGTCAACGAGGGCACAACTGTGAAAAAATTAAAGCCCCGGGCTCGAGGCCGGGGTTATCCTATAAAAAGATCCACTTGTCATATAACTATTGTATTGAAAGATATATCTTTAGATGAAGAGGAAGAAATAGATAAAAGGAAATTCTATAAATTAGAGCTGAGGAATACTTAAAGGAAGAATATTTTATATTATAAAAAATACAAATACGCTATATTATGTTATGCTTAAAAAAAAATCGAATGAATAAAAAAAAAATACAAACAGATGTCACGTTTCACGATATATATAGTAGTGGGGGATTATGGGACAAAAAATAAATCCACTTGGTTTCAGACTTGGTGCAACCCAAGGTCATCATTCTCTTTGGTTTGCACAACCAAAAAATTATTCAAAGGATCTACAAGAAGATCAAAAAATACGAGATTGTATCAAAAATTATGTGCAAAATAATATGAAAATATCCTCTAATGTAGAGGGAATTGCACGTATAGAGATTCAAAAAAGAATCGATTTGATTCAGGTCATAATCTATATGGGATTCCCCAAGTTATTAATAGAAGACAGGACTCGAAGAATCGAAGAATTACAGACGCATGTACAAAAAGAACTCAATTGTGTAAACCGAAAACTCAACATTGCTATTACAAGAATTGCAAATCCTTATGGGCACCCCAATATTCTTGCAGAATTTATAGCCGGACAATTAAAGAATAGAGTTTCATTTCGCAAAGCAATGAAAAAAGCTATTGAATTAACTGAACAGGCAGGTACAAAAGGGATTCAAGTACAAATTGCAGGGCGTATCGACGGCAAAGAAATTGCACGTGTTGAATGGATCCGAGAAGGTAGAGTTCCTCTACAAACCATTCGAGCTAAAATTGATTATTGTTCCTATGCAGTTCGAACTATCTATGGGGTATTAGGCATCAAAATTTGGATATTTGTAGACGAGGAATAATAAGAACTTACTTGACTTATATTTAGTTAGATCTGGTGATAAAACAAAAAATGGCAAACTCTTTCATTCTTTTTCTGGTAAATAATAAAAAAAAAGAACAATTCTATAAGGTTGAATAAAAATTCGATTAATCATTTGATATAATTGCTATGCTTAGTGTGTGACTCGTTGGTTTTTTTAGGGTTGGGATTCAAAAAAATGGACAGCCCATAGTACAAACTGATAACTATAGAACTAATAACCAACTCATCACTTCGTGTTATCTGGATAGAAAGAACCAGTCAAGATATGATATATAAGTCATATCATTGTAGCAACTGAAATCTTTTTTACATAAACAAAAAAAAAAAAAACAATCTGATTATGGGTTGTAAAGCAATATATTATGGGTTGTAACGCAATATAAAGTATACAGATAAATGGAAGGGTGAGAGAAAGATAGAAAAAGAATATTAATGATATATAATTCTAATATGTAAGGTCTATGAGTCATCTCATATAAAGGGAATGTAATAAAGCATCAATACTGATTGATCCATAATTAGACAAATCCGTGCATAGAACAAAAAATCAAGAGCCCCGAGCCAATAAAGACTGAGAAGGTTGACTCAAGAATAAATTTAATTGGAGGCTCCGTTGTAAAATTCAGACCTAATCATTAATCGAGAAGTGGTGGGAACGACAGAACCTGTGAATGCATAAGATTCTATTGAAAACGAATCCTAATGATTCATTGAGTAGGATGGCGAAACGAACCAGAAACCTATTCATTTATTCTGAGAGGTCATGTCATAGACTAATCTTACAACTGAATGTTGAAAGAGTAAATATTCGCCCGCGAATTTTTTTTTATTTCTAAATTTTAGTCGATTCGAAATAAAAGGAAAAACAAAATAAAGATTCATTATAGCGTTCTACCAAAACGACATTATCTATAAATAGAATACGTGTTAAATTATATATTAAAACACAAAAAATTTCTAATTGATTAGATCAAATTTCAAAGAATCCCACGATTCCATATATTATTAACCGTGTATTTTTTTTGTTTAATTATTTTTAATTGTTTAATTCGCGAGGAGCTGGATGAGAAGAAACTCTCGTGTCCGGTTCTGTAGTAGAGATGGATGGAATTACTAAACAACCATCAACTATAACCCCAAAAGAACCAGATTCCGTAAACAACACAGAGGAAGAATGAAAGGAATATCTTATCGAGGTAATCGTATTTGCTTCGGTAGATATGCTCTTCAAGCGCTTGAACCCGCTTGGATCACATCTAGACAAATAGAAGCAGGGCGGCGAGCAATGACACGAAATGCACGCCGCGGTGGAAAAATATGGGTACGCATATTTCCAGACAAACCTGTTACAGTAAGACCTACAGAAACACGTATGGGTTCGGGGAAAGGATCTCCCGAATATTGGGTAGCTGTCGTTAAACCCGGTAGAATACTTTATGAAATGAGCGGAGTAGCAGAAAATATAGCTAGAAGGGCTATTTCAATAGCGGCATCTAAAATGCCTATACGAACTCAATTCATTCTTTCTGGATAGGAATGTAGAAACAAACGAAAGGGGTTTTTGGGATGAAAAAAAAACAATTGCAGGTTTCTTTTTTTGTTTTGAACAAATAATATTTCTTTTTTTTATTTATACCTTTGCTTTGCATTGAAAAAGAAAAAACCGATAAAAAAAAAAAAAAATGATATGATTCAACCTCAAACCCATTTGAATGTAGCGGATAACAGCGGGGCCCGAGAATTGATGTGTATTCGAATCATAGGAGCTAGTAATCGACGATATGCTCATATTGGTGACATTATTGTTGCTGTAATCAAGGAAGCAGTACCAAATACACCTCTAGAAAGATCGGAAGTGGTCCGAGCTGTCATTGTACGTACTTGTAAAGAACTCAAACGCGACAACGGTATGATAATACGATATGATGACAACGCTGCGGTTGTTATTGATCAAGAAGGAAATCCAAAAGGAACCCGAATTTTCGGCGCGATCGCCCGGGAATTAAGACAGTTAAATTTCACTAAAATAGTTTCATTAGCACCTGAAGTATTATAGGGGAAGACCTTAATATAGTATTTGAATGAAATTGATTCAATTTATTTAATTAATTAGTAAATTGTTTATCTATCACGTATATATCTTTAATAATTCATAAATATAAAAAAAAAATAATTCATAAATATTAAAAAATTCAGAAAAAAAGAAAAAGAGCATGTTGATTATATCAAAATTCGGGGGAAACAAAAATCTTAGTTTATCATGAGTAAAGACACTATTGCTGACATAATAACCTCTATACGAAATGCTGACATGAATAAAAAAAGAACAGTTCGAATACCATCTACTAACATCACTGAAAATATTGTTAAAATCCTTTTACAAGAAGGTTTTATTGAAAACGTGAGAAAACATCAAGAAAGCAATAAATATTTTTTGGTTTTAACCCTACGACATAGAAGAAATAGGAAAGGACCATATAGAACTGTTTTAAATTTAAAACGGATCAGTCGACCCGGTCTACGAATATATTCTAACTATCAACGAATTCCTAGAATTTTAGGCGGAATGGGGGTTGTAATTCTTTCTACTTCTCGAGGTATAATGACAGATCGAAAGGCTCGACTAGAAGGAATCGGCGGAGAAGTTTTGTGTTATATATGGTAATCTTTCTAATAGCCGACACGGTCATATTTGTGAAAAAAGAGAAAGGACAAGTTTATAATATTATCCCTCTTACATTAGTTGATACTTCAAAGCGGTTTTACCTGGAATGAAACAACAAAAATGGATTCATGAGGGTTTAATTACTGAACAACTTACCGATGGTATGTATCTTCCGGATTCGTTTAGATAACAAAAAAATTATTCTGGTTTTTGTTTCGTAAAGGATTTCATCTAGTTTTATACGTATACTACCAGGAAATAGACTAAAAATTGAGGTAAGTCCTTATGATTCAACCAAAGGGCGTATAATTTAGAGACTCCAAAGCAAAGAATTGAATGATTAGGCGGTTTTTTCAATTTCAACATCCTTTCGTGAGGGTACAATTCGAAATTCAAAATTTCAAGAAACTTATTTTCTTCCAATAAGTAGATTCGGAATTAAAAAAAGGAATGACAAATATGAAAATAAGGGCCTCCGTTCGTAAAATTTGTGAAAAATGTCGATTGATCCGTAGGCGGGGACGAATTATAGTAATTTGTTCTAACCCGAGACATAAACAAAGACAAGGATAATCTTTCTAAAACAAAAAGACTCTCGAAATCGAAAGGACCCGATGTACAGATGTACAAATAAATAAATAAGTAAAAAAAAAAAAAAGAATAAGGATCTGTTTTGACATGAAATGGATATATCCATATATCTCTGACTTATATTTATGAGATGATAAAATATGGCAAAACCTATACCAAAAATTGGTTCGCGTAGAAATAGACGTATTGGTTCACGTAAGAATACACGTAGAATCCCCAAGGGAGTTATTCATGTTCAAGCAAGTTTCAACAATACCATTGTGACTGTTACAGATGTACGGGGTCGAGTAATTTCTTGGTCCTCTGCCGGGGCTTGTGGATTCAAGGGTACAAGAAGGGGTACACCATTTGCCGCTCAAACCGCAGCAGGAAATGCTATTCGGACAGTAGTGGATCAAGGTATGCAACGAGCAGAAGTTATGATAAAAGGCCCAGGTCTCGGAAGAGATGCGGCATTAAGAGCTATTCGTAGAAGTGGTATACTATTAAGTTTCATACGGGATGTAACTCCTATGCCACATAATGGCTGTAGGCCTCCTAAAAAAAGACGTGTGTAAAAATAAACA